TAAAATTTCGTAATAAATCGAAAAAGTTCTGATAGATCTGGAAAAATCGAAAACAAGACTAGGTACGAATCTTTGAAGAACAGGATCAAGAATCATTACTCTTTCGACACAAGGAAGGGGGTGTACAAAATTCCCCTTCTTGTGTCGAAGACTAGGAAGATCAATAATCCCTTCTCCCATTTTTGGTTTCCCGCATTTATCCGTTCTATTACCCGATTACTTCTGTCTAGTATCTAATCAAATTGGATTCTATATTAGAATAAAAAAGTCTTTATTGATACATTTTATGGCATTGAAATCTGGCAATAGTACCATATCCGCATCGCCCCAATTTGGATAAAAAAATAAAGAAAGAGAGGGGAAAATAAAATAGTCTTCTTCAAAATCTACATACTATGACTATCAATGCGGTCCAAGTAATTCCCAGCATCTCGTAGAAAAAGAGTCTAAACAAGCAAAGGGTTTTCATAATTTTCATTTTTATTAATCATACATAATTACCAACAAGAATTTGGTTCTTTTTACGAACTTGATGTGGATAAATCCGCAAGTCTAGAAATTCATTTCAGCCAATTGAATCTTCTCGAACTGTTTCTTTTTAAGAACCAAAAATATTTGTGCCAAAATAACAGATGCCAAGAATAACAAAAGGCCTTGGACACGTAATGGATCTTGAAGTACTATTTCTGCATCTCCCTGACCAAATCCGCCCACATTAGGATTACTCGTTAATGGTTGATCCAATTTTACGGATTCGCCCTCTGAAACAAGAAGTTCTGGTCCTGGCGGGATAATATCAACCGCTTGACGTCCGTCCGCATCTGTTATGGTTATTTCATATCCCCCCTTTTCTTTTCGTATGATTTTGCTTACTATACCTGCTGCTGTAGCATTATAAACTGTATTGTTACTCTTGCTCCCGTCGGGATAAATCTGACCCCTTCCCCTGTTCCCGCCTACGTATATAGGATATTTTAAGAAGTGAACGTCTTTCTTAGTAGCGGGGTCGGGGGAAAGAATAGGAAAGGCGATTTCACTATATTTCTGACCGGGGACAGGGCCTATCACAAGAATATTTTTTTTATTAGGGCGATAGCTCTGAAAAGACAAATTGCCTATCTTTTCTTTTATCTCGGGAGAAATACGATCGGGGGGAGCTAATTCAAAACCCTCCGGTAAAATAAGAACAGCCCCTACATTCAACCCCCCCCTTTTACCATTAGCAAGAACTTGTTTCAGTTGTATATCATAAGGAATTCGAACAACTGCTTCAAATACAGTATCGGGAAGTACTGCTTGTGGAACCTCAATATCCACGGGCTTATTAGCTAAATGGCAATTGGCACATACAATACGCCCAGTTGCTTCTCGTGGATTTTCATAACCCTGCTGTGCAAAAATGGGATATGCATTTGAAAAGGCCGTCCGAGTTATGATATATATCATGAGCGATACGGAAATAGATCGAGTAATCTGTTCCTTTATCCAAGAAAAATTATTTCTAGTTTCCATGGTCCAATCATTGATCCCAAAATTTCTACAATAAGTGAGGTAAGTCGCTAGTATAGTTCCCTATCCACGATTCTGCTAGTTACTGGAATAATTTGACTGGAATAACATTTTCCCGGAATAATATAGGATGAATCTCGCGGATGGGTAGAAATAGAAAGTGTAAGTAGGATTTTAAATGCTTTGTTTATGTACAACTACAACGTTCTAATTGGATTAGATTAATATCGGCGGATCTTTTATCAGTCATTCATTGAATGATAAATAACTACAAGTGACGGAGAAACGCGATTTAAATAACGGAAAATCCAATATTTAAAAATTGTATCAAGAATGACTGGAAAAGTGGAAACGAGACCAGATATAATTTGATCATTATGAACAAATCCAAAATCCTTGTAGACAGAGCCAATCATTAATTCCCAACCGTGGGGTGAATGGAATCCGATACATAAATCAGTTACTAAAAGAATAAAAAAAGCTTTGACTGTGTCGCTTAAGTTATATAGGAATTCCCGGGCCCAAGAGTTAAGAATAACAAGTTCTTCATTACCCAAAATAGAATAACCGCTTAGAATAACAAAACAGATTATATTTGTCGAGAAGTGCAAAATCGTATGGATACGATCCTCATTGTGTATCTTGATTAATTGGATCGTTTCTTTTTGGATTCCTATATGAAGCTTGTGTAGATGTGTCTCCGAGTGTTCTTCGATCATTTCGTCCAAGACGAGGAGTTCCTCTAAATCTATGAATTTTTCTAGAATACTCTTTTCTTGACTATCATTCCAAAAAATTTCGGATTGTCCAGCATTCCACCAATTAGTAACCCAAGATTCCAGACTTTTATTAAACGAGAGAGAAAAACACCAGGGAAAAAATACTATAGATACAAGATAGAACAGAGGAGTGAATGCTTTCTTTTTTGCCATTTTTTCATCTGTGAATTGTTAATCAACCCAACTCATTCGTCGACTCTATGGGATGGAATGTTTCTTTCACGCATAAGTTCTATACAAGGTATGGAACCTATGAATCTATTTTATTTGTGATTTTCTGGTTAGTCTTTGAATCTAGAAAGAATAAAGAAATCGACTAAGAATCCACTTCGAATGAGGAAATACTAAAAAAATAATTTCAAAGATATGATTTATCTGGATCTAAAGTATCAATTCCAACAAATATTGAACTTAAAAAGAAGATCAATTTCGTTATATCGAAATGGTTTGATATATGAGATGAATCTATTATTTCGATTTGTTACTTCTTTTGTTATTCAATTAAGTTGCGTGGATTTGCATATGCATAAAAAATCACAAAAAAGGGAGTTTCGTTTTCTCCTTTTCTGGTTGTTCCACCTGCTTTGGAACCCTCTGATGAAACTTAACATAAGTTATGTTATAGAAAAAAGAGGATTATTGCATTTTTTACCTCCTGCCGAGAAAGCATCCATTTTTGGCCCATTTCTCAAAATACTTCAATTGGTACACGCAAGAAATAGGCCAATTCAGCAGCCTTTTGTTCAATTTCTCGTGGAGTCAAATTCTCATCAGTACGGGTTAAGGGAATGGCCCCCCTGCCTCGGATGTCCATATAAAGGACACGACGAGCATAAATACCCTCTTTAACTTCTATTCTAAGCGACTGAATATCTTTTATAAGGAATCGTAGGAAGATGCGACGATTTTTTCCAGGAAATCCCCAACGAAAAATATACACTATGCCTTCCTTTGTATCGAATCGATCATAACCACTGCCTACATTCCAGGAAATTGTGCACCACAAATAGGCACTAATAAAGAGACCCGCGATTCCGTAGAAAGACATCACGATCCCTTGTGGAAAAAAAATGATTTGCTGAGATGGAACAAAAGATATAAAATTTCTACCAAGATAACTGGAAGTTCCAACCAATAAGAATCCTAATGAACCTAAAAAAAGAATAAGGGCCCAGCAGAAATTACTTATTTTTCGAGACCCCGTTATAAGTTCTATCCATATATGTTCTGATCGCCAACTCATACTTGATTCGATTTTATTTTATTGAAATTTAGAGAATGCCTCCAATTTATTTGACTTTACTGTTTTTGTTTCCGAAGTAACTCTCATCAACTAGCACTAGTTTGATGTGAACCTTTACGAGTAATTTATCAAATTGGTTAGATCAAAATAGTAACATACCCCTCATATGATCCCACCATACATATGGATCCGCGGACTTTCTATTTCATCCATCCGGCGGTCTTGATCGATTTGAAAACAGCTAGAATTCATTTACCCATATATCATGTTTCTGCAGGCATAAGAGTCCTTTCTTTTATGTTCGGCGGAAATCGCGTGTTATACATATTCCACTAAATAGATATCTGTTTTATGATACAAGTCTAAGTTTTGAAAAAAAAAACGGAAGAGATGGGGTCCCGTCGGCTCTAAATAATCTTGTTTTTTTGAACATAAAGAAATAAAGAAGCCATTGCAATTGCCGGAAATACTAGGCCTACTAAAGGCACAAAAATAGAGGGAAAGCTGAAAGTTGTCATAGGATGGGTACCTCGATTTTTTGTTTGTACCTGTTATTATTATTTATAAATAAAGATATCTTATAATAATTCTAATTAAGAATGAAAATTATTATGACTTTAATTATTAATTCCATTTTTCATTCTTAGTATAGATCTAAGTATCTATCTCTAAATATCTATATCTAAGTCAGTATATAGAAGGATGTAGAACTAAATAAATGAACTTATTCATCTTTCTACACGAAAGATATGTATGATAATCCACTTTATTATTTTATTATTTTTCTCGACTTCTTTGTCTTTTATTCTTGTCTTCTAATTTACTTTTACTAAAGAAAGAGTTTCTTACAGATTATCGAAAGATTCGTTAGAATCCGAACCAACAGGTATTTTTAGCTAAAACGGGATTTTCATGAAATAGAGAAAAATACAAAACTCTATATTTTTTATATATTTTGTATTTGAATTATATACGTAAGATGAGAAGAAGAAATTCGTTTTGTTTGCCGAATTTAACGAAAGGAAGAATTCACTCTTTTTTTTTGATAGAGACTTCTTGATTAGTAATCAGAAATATTAGGTAGAGTTATCCGCAACTTTTGATTCTTTCTACAATTAGATATTATGTCACCAAAGAAAATTCCATTATTATTTCCTTTGATTCGGATAAACTAACTACTCGTTTGCTACAAATAATGGAATTTAGTACTCTATTTGATTTTGATTGAATTTTTTTTTCAAAGGAAAGAAAGCGTGGAGCTTAAATAACTCACTCAGAACGCTTTTTAAAAGATTACGTGGTACGATTAGGTCGAATAACCCCTTCTGGAATAAATATTCAGCCGATTGTGAACCCTCGGGTACTGTTTTATTCAATGTTTGTTCAATTACTCTTTTACCCGCAAATGCAATGTAGGCGTTGGGTTCGGCAATAATGATATCACCCAACATACCAAAACTAGCCGTCAC